TCAAGTAATCCCGTTCTCCCTAACGAGCTAAGCCCAGACAAAGAAGCAATCCAATGAGTGAAATCCTCCTCTATCAACCGGATATGAAAGCCCATCCGCACCTGCCTCACTAGTGGTCCAAGTCCATATCTTCCAAAAACCCCCTTTCTTCAAAAATTCTTCTTTATTAAAGCCCTGCTCCCATTCTTTAATACCATCCAGTTCTGAATTATCAGCTAAGACAGGAAGCCAAATCATCGCATAAGGGTAAAATACATGCATTGGATAGCAAGTCCTTCTTATTCCGCGTGGATCAATACTCGACTTCTCTACAAAGAAATAACATAGATCAATAGAATACCCATTCACAGGCACGGTATGACTTCCTATTAGTCGGCTTACTTTTCATAATTTTTCATAATTGCTGAACTGAACATAACTGCTCCATCTTCTCCTGGGATTCCCCAAAAGAAAGGAAAAGCTTGAGCTCTCTGTATCATCAATCGACTGCAAAAGCGTAGATTCTTAGTCGAGATTCGAACAGTTCAACCGCGGCTTGGATAACGAGAAGGGGAATCTGCTTTTCACATTTATATAGACCCTAACAACTATCCAAGCTCTACTTTATGCTAGTACTTGATCGATCGGTGAAGTCCTCTTATTTGAATAACCCATCAATGCCGCACTTCCTGCTCTAACCGCTACCAGCCATCAAAACAATCCGGTCGAGCCACACGAAATAATCCTTTCTGTTTCTTAAGATCACCTCCGGGAGAGGAAAAGCTGAGCAAGGAAGGTCAATATCGTAATTACATCTTCCTAAAAGAAAAGGATTTGCGTAAAAAGATTTACACCACAACGGGAAGCAAGGCAGCCTTAGCTAAGTAGAAGGCAGGGAACACGTCTGACTGACTAATTAGCCATACTATAGAATATCTTACTCGATTGATCTCGGTGTTCTCATTCCACGCTATGTCAAAAAAGGTCAATCTCAGTATACGGAAATCCCCTAATGGTCTGACCTGACAAAAAAATAGGATTGAACTGGTCTTAAAACGAAGAAGTTGAGGCATCATCTGGAGTGGGTCTTGCATTGCTATTACACGGATGACAGGAGCCATTGACCTTTACCTCCAAGCACGGGCTCCTCAATTATATCCATACCACAACGAGAAGGGAGGGTGAACACAGATGATCGAAACATCTCCTTCTGTGCCTGGTCAACCATTAAAGAAGAGGAGCGGACCTACGTCTAGAAGAGAATACCGGCTAAGCCTATGGGAAAGGTATAGTTACGTGTGAGAACTTTTATAAAACGGAAATCACAGGCATTAGCATACCAACTTGATCGTTACCGGAATGTCTGTCATCAATTCCACTCCTAACTGACACCTATCTGTGCTCTCGTACGAGTAGGAGTGCTTGGTCTTGTTTGAATATGCGCTGTTCTCTTTCTTGTTGATTTCGCAGGACAGACAGATATTGAATTAACAGAGGAAGGAAGAAGTAAGGAAAGGGAGCTGTTGAGATGGTACGAATGGGAATGTCATCCGTGGACCCATATGCATTGTATAAAAAAGAGACATAGAAGGAGCTGCTAGTAGTAGGATGCACAGAGGGACTTTAGTCTCATATTCATGCCCAGAGTAGGCTGCTATTGAATGTGCTCTTGTCGCAATTGAATTAGCCGATAAGCAAGCAGTTTGTATTCGTATAATAAGAAGAATGCGGTGCTTCCTGCTTTCAGGAAAGTGAGGCACTACAGGTATTGGATTCCGCTTGAACTAATGAACCAGGAGTTGTTCCCAGTGAAAAGGAATTTCTAGAGTCCGACTTCCCTATGTTAAGCATATAGCACATGAACCAATAGAGGAAGAAGTAGATGGACCATAATCGGATGCGGGAGGATATCTCATACTAAAGAAAGTGCTCCGCTCTATCTTATGCAATAGGTCAGTTAAGAGTCAATTCTTTGACTCCTAGTATGAGTGTGAAAAGGCAGTCAAGCAAGGTGCGAAGCGCTAGTTGAGCTAGGAGTTTCAAGCGCTAAGTCCTTTCCTTCGGGAAGTCATTCCGGGCATGAAAGCATTCTATCACACGGTTTACTTTGTTTACTTTAATGAGTTAGCAGGCGAAGGGCTTAGAAGAGATCAGCGCTTTGGTTAACATTGGAAATTAGCCTAGCCCTCGTAAGGCAGGCTACTGATTAGCTTGATGAGCAGAAAAGCAGACTGACCACAGTGAGGGAGAAAATTTCTTTGATGAATGGCATTTTCTAATCTTTAAATAAGATGAGATAGATTTGACTCTGAGCGACTCTCTAGAACCGAAAGAACCAAACCAATAGGCTGATTGAGTCTTATCCCAGCTCTCCAGGAAGCGAATGAGCCATTGGCTATGGGGGACGAGGGATATAAGATAAGAAAGGAGTACGGATTCGATTAGCTTAGCTTTTAGCTTTCACGTAGCGAATTTCTCCATAGGATTTAGCCGCTTTACCCAAAGCATAGACGAAAGAAGAGGGGGAAGCTGACATTATTCAAATAAGTATCGATTCGAACAAGCATATGGAGAGAAAGGCGACTCCTTATTCTTAATAGCACGAAGAGGTGATAACCTAATTAATGGGCTAGCGAAACTCACTCCATTCTATAGCAACAGCCGGGAAAAATAGACTGAAGGAAGTGGTATCGGCTTTAGAATATGCTTACGACGGGGTTGGATAAAACTGGAACTATTTTCATGGACAGTTACGAAGGAAAAAGGCATGCATTTCCCAAGCTTTTTCTCTTGTCCACTAGGCCTTTCTATTCTCAACTCCGTACCTCTCCTTTCAGTCTACAAATCTTGACCTCGGAACGACCGCTTGCAATGTCTTCTTCCGTAGCTGTTTACTCTTTCTCTCGATCCTTTTCTTTCTTATTTTTATTCCTTTTGATCCTCGGCTTTGTCTCCCCAACCCCAAACAAGGAAGAATGTGTCGTATTTCACACCATCCTTTCAAGGTGGGTCACACTCTTATCAAAAGAAGTGGAATACTTCGAAACATAAAAAAATCTCTACTTGATACATATATCAATGAGCGCCATTGGGCTAGCTGAATGGAGAACTGCCAGAGAGAAAGAAGGACTTTAATTGACTACGGGCTGGAGCGAGACGATAAAGACCAGTCCCCCCTTATATACGCAAAATAGAAAGAGTCTTTCTGGCGTAGACGATTGAAGAGATTCCGCCTCTACAACAAAGGACTTTCGGAAAACAGTAGCCGCATTTCGTGGGGTAGGGAAACTGAGAAGCGAAAGCTCTCACATCATAGCCGTTGGTAAGGAACCTCTTGCTTCGCTTACTAGAAGAGGGAGTTTGGAACTGTTAGCATTACGTTTCCCGAATAACCATGAAAAATAAGTCCAACCAGACTATTAGTAGCATCGGATAATAGTCTTCTTTTTTCGGATAATCGTCTTAAGACTGGGAATTGACAATAACAATAATAGGTCTTTAGTAAAAGCTCAATCCCAACTCTCTTATCAGGTGCAGAACCTGCCCTAGAGCTATTGCCAGATTTCATCTCAAATCGAGCTGCAGTTCTTCTTTCCTTTCAAACCTAGCTAGGGAATAGGATTGGATTTAGCTCTATCAATTCCGTCACTCTTATCTACGATAGCAGCAAACTCCACTTCTGAAACAAGAGAAAAGATCATATCGGCAACAGCAAATAAAGTCTGAAATGCCTCAGAAGCAAGTCTCGGCTTAGCTGCATTATCTTCCTACCGATGTCATACTAGACTCTATTATGACCTGAGGGTGACTGAACTACCTTAAGCCCCGAAGTCAATTCTCCTTTCTTCCCTCCCGACAGGGAACTTAGCTAGAGGAATTCATTTTCTCGTACTTGAACTGCTGTAGACAAGAAGTAAAAGTCCTAGGGAAAAGCGTAGCGCTTATCGTTTAACAGGTACGTAGCCTCTTTCGAGAGGCGAAAGAAAAGCTATCTTTCAGAAAGAAGAAGAGCAGCAAACCTTTTTAGTACTACCAGACTCGAGGCGAAGAGGGATTTACCAGAAAGAATCAATAGGAGGGTTAAAGCACTTGCTTCGTCCTTAGCCCGGAACTCGTTCCTAGCGTTGACTGAACTTCTTCTTTCTTAGCGCCTCGTTTTTAGTTAGTGGAAGACGACTGAACTCGCTCCGCTTTGTAGGCAAGGAGCAAAGCCAACCACAGCCATCACCTTTTCAGAAGAGGACATGCTCTTAGCAGATTTGAAGCATAACAGCCCTTGCTTAGCTCCTTCTTTGTAAAGCGCAAAAGCTAAAGCGCTACATAGAGCTCTTTTATTATAGGGCGAGGAGTCCGCTTCCTAAATCCCATTTTAGAGGGCAGGTATCACGCTCTATACGATTGTCAGCTAAGTAAATAGATGGGGCAGATGAAGAAAGAAAGAAAGCGCTTTTAAAGTCGTAAACCACACGAAATCAGGCTTCACCTTAGCTACTAAGAGGCTTCCTCTGGCAACGACTTTCATTTTTCCAAAGATTGAATTCTTACCGGCATACGCTAGAAGCATCACTCTCTAGCTAGGAGCTTTCTTTCTTTCTTCCCCTTGTTAGCAGTTACGATAGCAGTCCTCTTTCTCTTTGGTTTCTTACATGACAGCTTTCGAAGCAAGCTAGCCAAGCAAGGATAGCGGGGAATGAGAAAGAAAGATACATACATCTAGAAGGACTGTATTAGGATGGGCCCTAGCGGTTAGGCATGCAGGTGGAAACAACGTTAAATACTACCTTCGATCCGTTGACGCGGTCAACCTCGCCCCTCATCGCTTGTTCGAGAGCTATAACATCACCGGTGAGATTGTTAGCCAGGTTAGATCTATTTGATTGGGAAGTTCTTAGCGGATACCAAAGGTGCAATCCAAAAATAGCATGTGTTAAGTATGGAGAGTAGATTCATTTCACCGATACTTCGATCACTTCTCGACCGGGACTTCTTCCGATAGATACCGGAGATATAGATATAAAGGAAGCTTTCCATTTTCTTCAGGATAAGGTGGAACCTGGTGGCGACCTACGCCATGCTTTTCAACGGAATCTCATGGAAGGGATCTTACACATTCCCGCCTTATTTTTTAGGATAAATGCTGTTTTCAGGAATTATTGAATCAGAAGCATCTCGGGGATTGTTTTTGACGTGAAGAAGACTCGGTTGTAGATCGCTAGGCCCCTTATTCAAAAGGAATTAATAGAGTCAGATTCATATGTAAAGGCTAGGCACCTTCCCCGCATTCGCACCTTTAATAAAGTTTATAGATCCCATGCTACATCTGATCTGCTAATTTAATTAGATATTATATCTCTTCCTCGGAACAGGTAAATCAGAAATTGGATCTCCATGCCCAGAATCGGAGGAAGGTCTAATAAGAGGCTTAATCAACAGAATCCCCTGCATGGCTCTTTCCTGTCTTTGAATGCCTTGTTAGTACGGGGGGTACTAACCTTTGGAAAGGATCGGTCCTGTCTTGATGCCGAGAATTCGGAATAGAATGCCCTCTTTGGAATAGAATAAAGAGACTAGGCTGCACATGAAAGGGAAAGGGCTTACGACTCTCACTAATATAGAATACACTCTGAGGGCGGTTTGTGCAAGTGAAATTGAAGGCACTTGCAGCTAAGGCGAGGAATCCGGCCAAAAGCGCTCGCAAGGGAAGATTTTAGCTTATGAATAGAAGGCCTTCCTACTGAAAGTCCTAGAACTATTATCCACGTTATACACGATCTTACTATTATAACTAGTCTTGCTATTAATAGGAGAACTATCTTACTATTAACTCTAAGCTAAGATATCCACCTTATTAAGACTTTCCCCGAAAAAGAAAAGTATCCCATCCCCAGTAGGAATGTTTTTAGGAGAACTACTAGTGTTTATATTAGGGAATAAATTATTAAGCTGCTTTCTCACTTGCTTGCCCAGGGAAGTCATAGCGATATAAGTAATGGACATTCGGACTCATGTTACGTGTCCACGAAGGGGCCCCTTTTCCCCCAGAATCCCGATCCCTAGTTTTCTTTCTCATTGTCTTTATTCACTGGCTTGCCCTTTTTTTTTATGCTTAAATTTCAAACTGGTTGGCAGGAAACTGACCAGAAGAAGGGTGCTCTCCTTATGCAATCTCCCAAGTCCAAAAGAAAAAGACCCCCGGCTTGATCTAATTTTCTTGGATTGGAAAGGCTCGTATACATAGCACGCAAGGGATCCGCTTGGGGAATTGAAATCCTTATATAAGATCTCCCTATAAGCTTTCATCGATCTTAGGAGCTTAACCCATCGTCTGGCATCCTAATGATGGGGTTCTTCTATCTGTGGGAGCTACTAAGTGACATTCAAATCATTGAATTTAACCGGGAGTCCCTTTGTTATAAAGATCTCGTACTCACCCCTTTTTAGATAAAGTGAAGCGCGCAAAGAGAACAAACAAGATGGTGAGAGCGGCGTGGGGCACTCCTCTTTACCCATAATTTGAGAATTCGCAGTATGGTTGAACCCGGGACCGGATCCACAGGCGTTGGAACTACTCTAATCTCCCCCTTTAGTGCCGGCAGAAGTAGGTAATCGGGTCCCCTAAGAACTATTGTAGGGACTTCAGCTACTTCCTTTAGCTATGGGGCTACTAATGCGGCGAGAGACCCCGTGGTAGAGTTGCCCTCTCTCTTCACAAAATGGCTTTACCCATCTCTTAGTTGCAAGGTGATGGCATTCTCCTCAATCAAGCGGTTCTACAAGGCGGAAGGAGCAAGCAAGGGTTAAGTTAAAGGGCTTTATATGGTATAGGGTTCTATTCCAAGCGAGATCACAAAAGAATCACTTTCGGTCATGTGCATAACCTGGGCCAAGACAAGAATGTCTATTCGTTCTTACCTTACGAACGAAGGCGACCATGGGGGCGGACCGGTTCCTTCTTTCTTTATGTTATGTTGGTTGCGGTAGAAGGCACTTAACCAGAGTTCTTGCGGGCAGGCTTCCTTAGAGGACAGGCTTTCTTACCCCGTCCAACTGACTTTGTTGCTAAACCTGAACCTACACCTAAGAATCCTACAAATACAGGAGACGGTAAAAAAATATGATTTTATTTACCAGAGAGTAAATCTCGTTAGACTGGAACGGGCTATTCTTACTGGTTCGTATAAACTCTCCCCATTTCGGACAAGACTAAAGGCCGGGACGACTCACTAACTACAGGGAGCACCTCTCGCCTATCTAAATTCCAGGCTATGGAGTTTAAGACCAGTCAATGGTTTTCTTCAAGTATGACCGCGGTTTTTTCTGGAGTCTGCCCCTCCAGCCAGTACATTTTCTCCTAATTTTTTCGGATTTTGTGTTGACGATCTCAAAGCTCTTAATTCTACTGCTCTCTAAAAGGGGACATTATGGATAAGATCATGGCACGAAAATTGACTGTACCCCAAATCTGTTCAACATAGACCCTACTCCCACTCAAAAATTTGATCCTTCCTGGATATGATATGGAATTGTTACAGGTAAACGATTTGCGTGGGATAAGGTTTTCCCTCTAAGAGAAAACCGCGGCTTAGTTGGAAAGGTAGGCTGTCAAAATCCGAGTCTCCGCCTCCACCACCCCCGGGTTAATATAAAAGAGGAGACAATAAAGAGATCAGTCGGAACTTGTACTAAGAAGCGTAGCCTCACACCAAACTCGATTAAAAAAAGGAAACTTCCGGCCGCGGGAAACGGTGACAGAGTAGAAGTTTTCCGGATATAATAGTTTCATTTGTCCCGGTGTAAGAAGACTAAGGCTTAAAGCTTATATATATATATATATATATTTCTTTTCGTTATGCACATAAGGAGGAACCATATAAGATGAAAATCTCACTTACAGTTCTGTAACGGAGAACATACAAAAATTTTGAAATATTCTTTTCGGACACTAGAACGAAATCCGTTCTTACCACAAGCTTTTAAGAATACATCTGTCATTACGTGCGACTATCACCACTATAGAAAGAACAAAAGGAAATAACTGCACATTTTTACGAAAAAGTCTTTATTATTATATATATTAACATAAGCATAAGCATTGAACACTTTAGACTAGGTTTTGGCCCATACATGCAAACACAACAAATAAAACCAAACAAAGACAAAGCACATACAAGTCTATCTCCAGTAAGCATTAGGAGTAGATCTCCACCAAACAAAGAGAAAGAAAGCAAAACATTAAAACACACTATTTTGCGTCGACGGACTCTTCTCTTCTAGTTTCCCCTGTTATTTCCATTTCTCCTGCGGTTGCTTATGGCCCCCTCCACAATGAGCGCTTGCTTTTCTGCGAGCAGCGCCCTCCTCCTTTCCTCGAGTGCACGAATGCAGTCCCAGATCTGTTGCATTACTCTTCCTATTATCTCCGGATCGAGAGCAGGCGGATGCTTCCATAGCAGCCCTAGCATTTGCTCTTGGTCGAGCTTTTCGCTTCCGACTTGACGTATTTCTTGCTGAATTATTGAAAGTCTGGAGACGATATCCATGGCTACTCAAAGTCTTTCTTTCTGACTTCGTTGTTCGGTCCCGTCTCCCTTTGCTTTGCCAAATAGAGACTGAAAGAAGCTTCTATTTATAGGCCTTGGAGGCCCTTAACCCTTTCTTATTATGCTTAAAGCCCTTTCAACTTATTAGTAAGAATTCTTGTCTTGGTTCCGTAACATGGATCATTTTAAACCTGGCTTTTCATGAATATGGAACCCCACCCACTAGATTTTGCTGAATAATTGTCCTTTCCCCGTACGGATTTGAGTACGAAAGGCCCACCCCAAAGAGCGAATAGGACTTTCTTTTTCGCGGGTATCGCCACGCGGCAACATCCCGATCACTCCCTCTGGAATAGGACGCAATAATATAGCGAATCCGTCAGAGAGTACTCCACCACGAGCTGCCAAAGCACGCTCAGTCAATCGTCAATCTCCAGCCCCTGACCCCAAGTACAAAACCATGTGATCCGTCCTCGTTTCCCTACCCCACTGGCTTCTACGTGTCTTTTTTTTACTGGCTTATTTGTACCCAACTACATCATGGACTCCCCTCGGCCAATCCTCACTCGACAGCTCCGTCCTTGAAACACTTGATTGATCTGATCAGACGCTTGCTTTTTCCCAGCAAAGGTACCGTTTACAGCTCAATCCGTAAGTTCACACTAGTCAGTACAGCTTTTTTTTGAATTTAGTTTAGTGAAGAAGTTTATAAAAGAAGAAAGTGACAAAAAAACTTGACGGAAAGCTCTATGGGCCGAGGCTATATGGGCTATAGCCTTTTGTGGGCCTTCTTGCATGGACTTGGGCTTGCTTTGATGAAGGGTAGGCTTGTCGTGGTCATTACGTGTCCAGCATTTCACACACAGCCCAATTGAGGGAGGGCACAGCTCCTGTTCCAACCTTTATGTCGGACGAGAACAAACCGCATGCTTGGCTCTCTATACTGCTTCTTGGCTTAGTCGGCTCTTCTCGAATAAACTACTGTTTGCCCCTTGTTCTCGGGCCCTGGAGATACCAGAGCGGAGGGATGATTATGAGTATATAAACCAATAAAGACCAAAAAGAAGAAATGGCAGATCTATTCACTCTATCAATAACCGAGCCGGATCTGGTGTATCATAAGGGATTTGCCTTTTCTATTGATTCCTACAGATTGGATCAAAAACAATTCTTGAATGAGGTATTCAACTCCAGGGATGAATCGAAAAAGAAATCTTTATTGGTTCTACCTCCTATTTTTTATGAAGAAAATGAATCTTTTTATCGAAGGATCAGAAAAAAATGGGTCCGGACCTCCTGCGGGAATGATTTGGAAGATACAAAACCAAAAATAGTGGTATTTGCTAGCAACAACATAATGGAGGCAGTCAATCAATATAGATTGATCCGAAATCTGATTCAAATCCAATATAGCACCTATGGGTACATAAGAAATGTATTGAGAAATGTATTGAATCGATTCTTTTTAATGAATAGATCCG